AAAAAGAATTCGCGGATTCTTTTTGGTAGTAGAATTTATAGATAGAATACGATTGAATTGCGTAATAGTAATAGGAGTAGTATTTATTAAGTACATGCCGATATACCTATCCGCATATCGCATCTTTTATCGTAATTTTACTTGTGGCAACAGAAGTCAGGTCGCACTATATCATAATTCCTATTTTCTATTCAAAATATTCAATGAAAAATTTAAGCACGATAATTCTCTATAGGGATATGTACATAAGAGAAAGACCCAATTCGGTATCTGTGTAACAATTTCTGTTCTGGGGTTTACATATACACATATATTTTGTTATAATTGAAATTGAAAAGGATTGATTATTGAAAATAATTGATACTGATTAGTCGTAAATCAATTTGATTTTGTTATACCATTAAAGAAACACAATTTGAGATACAAATTTAAGAACCGTTCACTAATTCTAAAGTAAAAATAGTTAATGGTTCCAATTTGCCCTGAATTTTTCGGTCTGTGACCGGAAATCTATTTTTTCTCTTTTCAATAGAAGGAGAAGGGAAGTTTTTAAGCAGTGTGTCTTTTGAGATACAATCAATCGAAGAGAATAATCTAAACTGGATCCAATAAAAAATAGGGATTAATTTTTGAAAAGGGATAAGTACAATGGGATTCAAGATCAAAAAAAAATTAGTAATAGAATATGGATGGATAAAAATATTATCCATTTTTTTTTGGATCAGATTTGGCGGCATGGCCAAGTGGTAAGGCGGGGGACTGCAAATCCTTTATCCCCAGTTCAAATCCGGGTGTCGCCTGATCAACAAAAGACTTGAAATTTCTTATTCTGCTGATCTAACTCGACAAATTCTTGCCCCGCAAGAAGCAGAGGCAAACGACTAGGCCTGTCGATACTTGATTTTTAGAATCCATAATTCTATAAAAAAAACTGTAAATTTTTTTTTCTCAAAATCTGGGTTCTGGGTACCGGTCCAAACCGGTACCAATAGGTATGAAGTAACCCTTACTTATTAATAATTGATTCGGACATTTATTTGATTTATGATATCAATTGAATCAAATAAATAGTGAGAGTCAATTCTGGGATTCAGAACTACGAAAGTAAGAGGTCGGAAATCTTAGTATCCAAAGGTTCCTAAAGGACACTCCATTTTTGCTCCTAGGATTGAAGAAGAGATTATACGAAAGACTATCAAGACTTCCTAATTATCTTACACTACCTATACTAAATACTAAAATAGTGTTTACTGACTCTGTCTGGAATTAGATTGAATAGAATAGGCTGATGGGAAATCAATTTAGAAGTTGTGGAAAGGACTGAAGATACTTTGTATCCAGACTCACGAGAGGCTTTGAGTACTCAAACATTCAATCAACATGGTTGGGCAGCTCTTATTTATAGAGTAAAAAGAAAAGTTGAAAAAAAAATTCTTTGCCCGTGTAGGGGATTACAAAAAAAAGAATGTATGTAATAATGGTGGTGGTGTCTTACCATTCCATTCTTTCACAGAAAGAAAGACGTAAGCCTTAGATCAAATAAAATAGAGGTATCAGATAGATGGTTATCTATCTTGATGGTATATTTTGACGTCTTTTGCTTATGAAAGAAAGGTAACAAACAATAGGTCTTACTATTTCTACATGTTCCATTAGGAGCATTCCTTTGCTATTTCCAAATAAAAGGTGTGTGTATCGTATTTGTGCTTAATGCTTCCCGATTCTACCAGAAATTTGATAATATAGGAACTTGTTACGAGTAGATTCATTGGATTAGTTCATCAATAGCCTTAAGTCAGAATCCTATTTTCTTTTGACTCTGCACCATTGATTCCACTATGATTATTGATCAATAATCAATAATGAAATAATTCCTTCATAGAGATAGGAGACATAATTCACATGGATATAGTAAGTCTCACTTGGGCTGCTTTAATGGTAGTCTTTACATTTTCCCTCTCACTCGTAGTATGGGGAAGAAGTGGACTCTAGGGGTACTACTAATTGAATAATCGATTGAGTGATCGAATTGTATCAATCGTTTAATTGATCGTTTTGCGAAACTAAAAAAAAAAAAAAAAGATTCCTTGGTTTCGTTTTCTTTTATTTTTATTTTATTTTTATTTTATATAGTTAATATATGCCCATACCCATACTATTTTTCCTCCATTGATTTTTCGATGGATCTCGGGACTTATACTTATATATATATTTATTTAGTTTATATATATATATATTTAGTTTATTATATATAAATATATAAATAAATATATATTTTATATTATATATAAATCTAATTATATATATAAAAAAAACTAATTATTAATATAAATCTATATATTAAGTTATAAGTTATAAGAAGCCTAGGAATTAGAAGAGTTGGCCTTGGATTATTTTGGATTGATCGAAACCCATACAAGTAGATGTAGCGAAAAAAAAAGAAATAGAATTAGACTGCTATTTCGATGTATATGTATTAGATGTACATCTAATACATGTACATATTGTAAATTGATCTATATCTATATAAAACCATATCTGTATACAACTTTATATGATAAAATTTATATGATCATACTATTTAATGATCATACTATTTATATGATAATAAATTTATATGATAAAAATATACAATACTATCTAGTGCGGTAGAAAGAACTATATAATATAGTTCTTTCTACCACACTATCTCAGATACTTATGATTCCAGCCAAATCATTTCATTTAAAACTTGGAGTTTTAATCCCTTTCTTTTATTTCTTCAATCATTGATAAGAACTAATAATCCAACCAAGTTTCAGTTAAATTAATCATTTTGACTGACTGTTTTTACGTAGATGATAAGTAAAAAAGCAGTAGGAACTAGAATGAACAGTGCAGTAGCAATAAATGCGAGAATATTGACTTCCATAATCTCATTGTTTTTTTTACTTCGCAATAACTCGGGATCTAATCCCATAGAGATAAGAAATTTTACTCCTGTCAATTCAATGGGATGAATTGAATTCTGATGATACTGAATCGGATCAATATTATGAATAACAATATCTGATCTATCAAATCGATTCATCGTCGAGAATTGAATAGTATAACATAAGAAAATCTTTTATTTTATCCATACTAAATCCGAAATGGGATTCTTTATTGGATCAGGAATTCCATTGAATTTTTCATTCTTTTTTCCACTTTTTTTTCTTTTCCATAACCTACTGTCTTTGTCTTCCTTATACAACTCTCTTTCCTTATACTTATACATACAATTATGAGATATTATATGACCGGTATTCTATGGGTCACACAGATCCAAACAGTAGAAGTGAGATGGAAAAAAGGACGGGTGCTAAGTGGAAAAGATCTAATATTCCAACAAATTTACTAAAAAGGGGCGTTGCTTGGTCTTTTATTTTATTAGTATAGTATCTCTTCTTCTTTCTTGGATTGAGACTAGAACGCATACATCAAAAATTCAGTGTGCAATTTGCATGAGAATAGATAGATTGTTTCCAATTAGTAATTGAGGATACACAAACAAAGTCGAGGTAATTATGTTAAGTTCATTGTGTATCGTACAATAAACGAATACAATTTGTGTATGTATTCCCGGTAAAAATAGGGGAACTCTATTCCATTTCATTGTTCTTGAACAATTGAAAAAGAAAGTCAGACGAGTATGGTATCTATTAAAATACTGAATATAGTAATGCCACCGATTGTACCAACTTACATATGTCTCCCCTTATCAATCGGTATTAGTGAAAGAAATTGAAATTCCCGTACTTGTCTGATGATAAATGCGAAACGAAAAACAAAAGAAATAAGGATCCCCGCTGGGGATTAGATCTTGCTACCCGTCCCCCCTTTCACAGAAAAGGGAGAGATGAATTTATCAATTCATCGGATCCTAGTTCGGGACTGACGGGGCTCGAACCCGCAGCTTCCGCCTTGACAGGGCGGTGCTCTGACCGATTGAACTACAATCCCAGCAAGGTGTATGGCATACATATTCTTACTAGTTTTATAAGAATATTCTATTCGTTGTGTTGTAACAGAAACAGGAATGATATACTGAATATCCACATGGATATGGAATATAGTGAGAGCGACACGGATTACTAGTAACGAGTGGTTATTTTATTGCCAAAAAAATGGATAATCAATTTTTCAATGAGAAAAAGAACTATTTTTATTTTTATGATACTTAATCTTAATTAAGTATCATTAATCTAGATCGTTAGAAAAATCAGAACGAATGAGAAAAACATGGATAGAGAAAAAATTGACTCTTTCTCTTCATTTCTACGGATCAGGCATTTCTGTTTCTGGAGGACAAATTGGTTATTTCATATTCATGGAGCAACGAATTATTGGGCCGAGCTGGATTTGAACCAGCGTAGACATATCGTCAACGAATTTACAGTCCGTCCCCATTAACCGCTCGGGCATCGACCCAGGAAGAATTAATTCTAGATTTATTGATAATCTACGATCAACTTCCTCCCTACCCCCAGGGGAAGTCGAATCCCCGCTGCCTCCTTGAAAGAGAGATGTCCTGAACCACTAGACGATAGGGGCATATCCACCCGATCGTCATCATACTATGATAATCATCATCATAGTATTATCATACTATGAACAGTTTTTTGGAATTGTCAATAGAATCTAATGGTATGACTAGATCCGAAGAGTCTTTCCTACTTTTATGTTATGATTCCATAGAATTTTTTTATTTGATGGTTCTTGTATGAACCCCTATGCATATATGTACATATATACATATATGCAGACATATATACATATATGCAGACATATATGCATATACAGACATATATGCATTAGACTCATAATGGAAAATTCATGAATTGAATAAAACGGGCCCTTTTAACTCAGCGGTAGAGTAACGCCATGGTAAGGCGTAAGTCATCGGTTCAAATCCGATAAAGGGCTTTTTCCACTAAACTCAAGATTTAGTCTTCGTTTTTCAGCGGAGAACAGAGATATTT